ATGTGCAATATTGCAATAGTATAATATACACATCAAACAATTTATGAATAACAATCATGTCTGTACGTTACGAGTGCGAAAAACACTTCTAGAGCTTTTCCTGTTTCCGGGGGGTTTACAGGAGTCTTAGAGATCTCAGGAGTTTGGGGGGGTAGGGGGGGTTTACGCGCAAAAACCGGGGGTGATAATAGGAAAGTTTGGGGAAAATTAAATATCTGATTAAACTTTATGCTCTTGATATCAGTTATGCAATTCTTCTGTCAATACCTTATCACCACTCATACTATTTCTTCTATGCAAGGAAAATGTTCAACCTTGTCTGTCATTTCTGTATGCACTCTGAGATGTCAAATGAAAGGAAAAAAAAAAGAGAACCCCCCACACGCTGGAAAGAACGCTCGGCATGGTGGGTAACGAGGAGTATGTATTACCACCATTAACTTATGCAAGCGTCGATGAAAGTATGGGGAATTATAACAATTATAGGACCTGAAATAGGAACCAGATGCCAGGAATAGTTCACCTAGTGAAACCCCCACGAATACTTGTCCTTGACCTTCAAGAACCGTTAACATTTAGGAATCAACTGATGGTGGGCTCTTACTACATTAAATATGGGTAATGAATAGGATGGTGGGTACTTGGTATAACTTAACCGGTGAGAGTTGTGATCGGTCTTAAACTATCGTTCGGTGGTTAATAAGGTTTATTGGAGTATATTCAGTTATGGTTTATGTACCCCTTAGTTAAAATGGTTTAAACAAATATGTGGTATATTTATCTATGTTTTTGTAAATGATATGTATTAATATATAGGATATGTTTAACATAAAATAATGGTGATAATACATATATGCATTGCGTTTACATGAAAGGCAGAGCCCGGCAAACAATAGTCTAAATTAGGATCCTAGCTTTGGGAGTTAGGGGTAGGGGTTAAAATCCCCTTTGTTTGAAGCAGTAGGAAGGGCTTTAACCTTCGACGTCCGGTTTACAAGACCGACGCTCTGGCGCTGAGCTACTAGTGCAGGCTCATTCAAGGATTTTGTTTTCTAGTCAGCCGGCGAGAGGGGCGAGGACGAGAAAGAGGAAGAAGTAGAGGAAAGATGCAATTTGTCCAATAATGACGAAGGGGTCCTCAACGGGTATGCCTCCGATTCAGGTGAGGATGGCGACATCTGCAACTAAGAGTCAGAAGAGAAGTTGCGTGATAGGGCGAAATGTTAAGCCTCGTTGTTTGGAGGTGTGAAGAATAGGAACGACTATCAAGACAAGGATCGAGAACAGGAGGGCGAGAACCCCACCAAGTTTATTAGGGATTGATCGGAGGATGGCATAGGCAAATAGGAAGTATCATTCGGGTTTAATATGAGGCGGGGTGACTAAGGGGTTTGCGGGGGTGAAGTTGTCGGGGTCTCCAAGCAGGTTGGGGGAGAAGAGGGCGAGAGAAATGAGGGCGATTAGAAGGACTGCGAAGCCTAATAAGTCTTTGTAGGAGAAGTAAGGGTGGAATGAGATTTTGTCGGCGTCTGAGTTTAGGCCTGTGGGGTTGTTGGATCCGGTTTCGTGGAGGAAAATAAGGTGTACCATTGTTGCAGCTGCAATAATGAAGGGAAGGAGGAAATGGAAGGCGAAGAAGCGGGTTAAGGTGGCGTTGTCTACGGAAAACCCTCCTCAGATTCATTGGACTAAAGAGTTGCCAATATAAGGGACTGCGGAGAGAAGGTTTGTGATGACGGTGGCGCCTCAAAACGATATTTGACCTCACGGGAGGACATAGCCCACGAAGGCTGTTATCATAGTTAAAAGGAGTAGAATTACTCCAATGTTTCAGGTTTCTTTATAGAGGTAGGAGCCGTAGTACAGGCCTCGGCCGATGTGCATATAAATACAAATGAAGAAAAAGGATGCGCCGTTAGCGTGCATGTTTCGAATGAGTCAACCGTAGTTGACATCACGGCAGATGTGGGCAATGGAGGAGAAGGCGGTGGCGATATCGGAGGTGTAGTGTATGGCTAGGAAAAGGCCTGTCAGGATTTGGGCAGCTAGACAGAGCCCTAGTAGAGAGCCAAAGTTTCATCAAACAGAAATGTTTGAAGGGGCTGGGAGATCAACTAGTGCGTCGTTTGCAATTTTTAGGAGGGGGTGGGTTTTTCGGAGGTTGGCCATTATTGTTTTTGTAGTTGAATAACAACGGTGGTTTTTCAAGTCATTAGTCCTGGTTAAAGTCCTGGCAGAAACTATGGTTTATATTATGTTTATATTTTTACTAGGGCTGGTAATAGGTCTTGCGGCGGTTGCTTCTAACCCTTCGCCGTATTTTGCGGCGTTAGGGCTGGTTGCGGTAGCAGGTATAGGGTGTGGGGTGTTGGTGGGGCATGGGGGGTCTTTTTTATCCTTAATTTTATTTCTAATTTATTTGGGGGGAATATTAGTAGTGTTTGCATATTCGGCAGCATTGGCTGCTGAGCCTTATCCTGAGGGTTGAGGGAGTTGGCCTGTACTAGGGGTAATAGTGGCGTATGTATTAGGGGTGGGGATGGCGGCGGTGTTATTTTGAGGGGGGTGATACGAGGGGGCTTGAGTGTCTGCCGATGAATTTGTTGAGTTTTCGGTTTTTCGGGGGGATGTTGGAGGGGTAGCTCTGATGTATTCGATGGGTGGGGGTGTTTTGGTGATAGGGGCTTGAGTGTTGCTGTTAACGTTGTTTGTGGTGTTGGAATTAACGCGGGGTTTAAGTCGGGGGGCCCTTCGAGCCGTTTAATAAAGTAGTAGTAGAAGAGCTAAACCAAAGGTGAAGAAGAAGAGGGAAAGATAGGTTTTGATTATACCCTGCTGAATGTTGTTAGTTGTAGTAATTAGAGGGAGATTAAGGGTAGCAGTTGCTTTTGGGCCCATTTTTTCTAACCATGTTTGGTCGACTGTTTGGGAGGCGATGGTTTGTCCTAAAACCAGGTTTAGTTTGGGGATGAGGCGATGAATAACTATTGGGAAGAAACCTAGTATGTTAGAAAAATGGTGGGGAGAAAGGTTTGGCATTGGTTTGTATTGCTTATTGGTTAGTGAGGCGAGTTCTAGTGCGGTGAGAAGGCCGATGACAGTCACTATTAGGGCGGCAACTTTGAGAAGGGGCGGTATGGATATAACTGGTGTTTTCAAGGGGGTGATGTTAGAGGTAATTAGGAGACCGGCGATAATACTTCCCCAGGCTAGGCGTTTGATGGGGTTAATAACTGTTGAATTGTTTTCGTTAATTGGGGAAAGGGGGTTGAAGCGGGGGTGGCCTATTGAGACGAAGAAAATTACTCGAAGACTGTAGATAGCGGTGAAGGAAGTAGCTAGGAGGGTGAGGAGTAGGGCTCAGGCGTTTAGGTAAGATGTGTTTAAGGCTTCAATAATAGCATCTTTTGAAAAGAAACCTGCTAGGAAGGGGGTTCCTGTGAGAGCTAGGCTTCCGATGGTTAAGCAGGAAGAGGTGAAAGGAGTCAGGTGATGTATACCTCCTATTTTCCGGATGTCTTGTTCGTCGTTCAGGCTATGAATAATAGACCCTGAGCAGAGGAAGAGTATAGCTTTAAAGAATGCGTGAGTGCAGATGTGAAGGAAGGCAAGTTGGGGTTGGTTAAGTCCGATTGTTACTATTATTAAACCCAGTTGACTTGAGGTTGAGAAAGCAACGATTTTTTTGATATCATTTTGGGTGAGGGCGCAGGTTGCGGTAAAGAGGGTGGTGAGGGCCCCTAAGCAAAGGCAAATGGTTAAGGCGGTTTGATTATTTCCTAGTATTGGACTTATGCGGATAAGGAGGAAGATGCCTGCTACGACCATGGTGCTTGAGTGCAGTAGGGCAGAGACCGGCGTAGGACCTTCTATGGCAGAAGGAAGCCAGGGGTGGAGGCCAAATTGGGCGGATTTACCAGTGGCAGCAATGATGAGACCAATGAGGGGATAAGTTAGATCAAAGTCTTTGGATAAAGTAAATATTTGTTGTATTTCTCAGGAGTTAAGGGAGGTTGCAATTCAGGCTATAGCAAAAATTAGGCCGATGTCCCCCACTCGGTTATAGACTACTGCCTGGAGGGCAGCGGTGTTTGCGTCTGCACGGCCGTATCATCAGCCAATGAGGAGAAAAGATATAATCCCGACACCTTCTCAACCGATGAATAGCTGAAATATATTGTTTGCGGTAACAAGAATGATCATGGCAATAAGGAAGATTAGGAGGTATTTAAAAAACCGATTTATGTTCGGGTCGGCATGTATATATCAGGAGGCAAATTCTAGGATTGACCAGGTGACATAAAGGGCGACAGGGGTGAAGATAATTGAATAGATATCAAATTTAAGACTGATATTAATATCAAATGTGTGGGTGTTTATTCAAGTTCAGCTGGTAATAATTGTTTCTGTGCCTTCGTTAAGGAAGAGGCAGAGAGGGATGATGCTAGTAAAGAAGGCTCATTTTACTGCTGTTTTAACCTGGGTTAGTGCTCAGTTGGGAGGGAGGGGGGTGGGGGAAAAGGAGGAAAGGATGGGGAATATAAGTAATAAAAAAATAAGAATTAGACTAGTGGTTATTATGGTGGAGGTGAGGTGCATAGCTGCTACTTGGATTTGCACCAAGAGTTTTTGGTTCCTAAGACCAACGGATGAGCTGTTATCCTTTAGAAGCGGGGCGAGTGAGCTTAGGAGTCTAACCTAAGAGGCAAAAATTAGCAGTCTTTGTTGTTGTCAACCTCTCTCGGTGAATAAGGGGATTTTAACCTCTGTCTTTAGAATCACAATCTAATGTTTTTGTTAAACTATATCTACAGGCGGTCCACCCTCAAATTAATTCGGGCTTGGTGATTAGAAGAATTAGGGGCAGGAGATGAAGGGCCAGGAGAAGATGTTCTCGGGAATGTGTTGGGTCGAGGGACATAATATGTGCTGGTAGGGGCCCCCGTTGTGTCATAAGAAATATATACAGGGAGTAGCCTGCAGTGATTAGGGTTCCAGCTCCCGTGAGTGCAATTGTTCATCAGGATCAGTGGAGTAGGGAGGTAATGATTATGAGTTCTCCTATTAGATTTGGAAGAGGAGGGAGGGCAAGGTTTGCAAGGCTGGCGATGAATCATCATGCGGTTATTAGAGGTAAGACCATTTGGAGTCCTCGGGCTAATACCATGGTTCGGCTGTGGGTTCGTTCGTAGTTTGTGTTAGCTAGGCAAAAGAGGGCGGAGGAAGTTAAACCGTGTGCAATTATTAGAATGAGGGCGCCTGTGAAACCTCAGGGGGTTTGGATTAGAATGCCTGCTGCTACGAGTCCCATATGACTTACTGAGGAATAAGCAATTAGGGATTTTAAGTCTGTTTGGCGGAGGCAGATTGAGCCAGTTATAATTACTCCTCAGAGGGCGAAGATAATGAAGGGGTAGCTGAGTTCTTTGGTGAGCGGTTCTAGTATAATTATTATACGTATTATTCCATAGCCCCCTAGCTTTAGTAAGACTGCGGCTAGTACTATAGAACCAGCGATTGGGGCTTCAACGTGTGCCTTGGGAAGTCAGAGGTGGGCCCCGTAGAGGGGTATTTTTACTAGAAAGGCGAGCAAGCAACCGGCTCATCATAGTTTATCGGCGAAAGAAGAGAGTTGTAGGGAGGGGGCATATTGTAGTGTCAGAAGGGATAGGGTGCCAGTGCTGTTTTGGAGCAGTAGGAGAGCGACAAGCAGAGGGAGTGAGCCTGCTAGTGTATAAAATAAAAAATAAGTGCCCGCATTTAGTCGTTCTGTTTGATTTCCTCAACGAGTAATGATTACAAGGGTCGGAATAAGGGTAGCTTCAAACATAATATAAAACATAATTATTTCGGTTGCGCCGAAGGCTATAATAAGGAAGATTTGTAAGGATGTAAGGAGGGTAATGTAGGTTCGTTGTCGGGAGGAAGGTTCAGACGCTGTGTGGTTTTGGCTTGCAAGAATTATCAGGGGTAGAAGCCAACAGGTTAGTGCAAGAAGGGGGGTGGAGAGGGGGTCTGTTGCTATGTAAGGGCTGAGAAAAGATCAGCCTGATTCAGCGGATGATTTTAATCAGGTTAGGCTAGTTAAGGAAATGAGTAGACTGTAGGAAAGGGCGGTGGATCAGAGGTGTTTGGTCGGGACGGCTCAAATAGTGGGGACAAGCATAATAGTAGGGAGGAGAATTTTTAGCATTGTAGAAGATTTAGGTTTTGGAGTCGGTCTGTTCCGTGAGTGCGGGCAGTGGCAACAAGTAGTGCGAGACCGGCGCTTGCTTCACAGGCTGAGAAAGCCAGGAGAAGTATGGGGGAGGCTGAGAAGTTAACGGAGTTAAGTTGAAGGGTTCACATGGAGAGAGCAATAAAGAGTGAGAGTATTATACCCTCTAGACATAAAAGAGCGGAAAGAAGATGGGTTCGGTGGAATGCCAGGCCTGCTAGGCCTAGAAGAAAGGTAGAGGAAAAGGCGAAATGTGTAGGGGTCATTAGACGGTTACGGACTTTAACCACAAGCTCTTGAGCCGAAATCAAGGGTTTTTCTTAAACTAACAGTCTATTCAGCCCATTCTAGACCGCCTTGAGTTCATTCATAAATTAGGCCGAGGGTTAGTAATATAAGAACAGCGAAGGCTCAGGTGAATGTTATGAGAGGGGAAGAAAGTTGATCCCCTCAAGGAAGGGGAAGGAGTAGTGCAATTTCCAAATCGAATAGGAGGAAAAGGATTGCAACAAGGAAGAAGCGGAGAGAGAAGGGGAGACGAGCGGATCCTAGGGGATCAAAGCCACATTCGTAGGGGGAAAGTTTTTCATGGTCAGGTGTTATTTGGGGAAGTCAAAAAGAAACAATAGCGAGGATAGTGGAGAGGGTAATAGAAATAATGAGTATTGTTGTGATTAAGTTCATTATCTTTCCTTGGGGTTTAACCAAGACTAGGTGATTGGAAGTCACAGGTACTAGCTTTAATACTAGAAAGATATGAGCCTCATCAGTAAATTGAGATATAAAGGAATAGTCAGACAACGTCTACAAAGTGTCAGTATCAGGCGGCTGCTTCAAAACCAAAGTGGTGTTCGGAGGTGAAATGATATAGTACTTGTCGTAGAAGGCAGATGGCTAGGAAGGTGGAGCCAATGATTACGTGGAGTCCGTGGAAGCCGGTTGCTACGAAGAAGGTGGAACCATAAACTCCGTCTGCAATAGTGAAGGGGGCTTCGTAGTATTCTATTGCTTGAAGGAAGGTAAAGTAGAAGCCTAGAAGGATAGTTAAAGTGAGGGACTGGATTGCTTCTTTTCGATGTCCTTCTATGATACTGTGGTGTGCCCAGGTGACCGTGACTCCTGAGGCTAGTAGGACGGCTGTATTGAGCAGGGGGACTTCGAAGGGGTCTAGAGGGGTAATTCCTGTAGGGGGTCAGCAGCCTCCTAGTTCTGGAGTTGGGGCGAGGCTGGCGTGATAAAAGGCTCAGAAGAAACCTAGGAAGAAGAATACTTCTGAGGTAATAAAGAGGATCATCCCGTATCGGAGGCCTTTTTGGACAGGAGGGGTATGGTGCCCTTGGAATGTTCCTTCTCGGACAATATCCCGTCATCATTGATATATAGTTAGAAGAAGAAGGACAAGACCTAGTGTTAGTAAGGTTATATTATGGAAATGCATTCAGATTGCTAAACCGGAGGTTAGTAGAAGGGCGCCTACTGCGCCTGTTAGGGGTCATGGGCTGGGGTCAACTATGTGATATGCGTGTACTTGATGGGCCATTAAACGTTTTCTTGTAGGTAGAGGCTTAAGAGAAGGACAAAGACATAGGCTTGAATTATGGCCACTGCAACTTCTAGAAGGGTTAGGAGGAATAGTAGTACTGCGGTCAGAATGGCTACTGTGGGTATTAGGGGGAGGAGGACGAAGGCGGCGGTGGCAATGAGTTGAATTAAAAGGTGACCGGCTGTAAGGTTTGCGGTTAATCGTACGCCAAGTGCGAGGGGGCGAATAAATAGGCTAATTGTTTCGATGATAATTAGGACAGGGATTAAGAGGGTGGGGGTACCTTCTGGTAACAGGTGGCCTAGGGCATGGGTAGGCTGGTTTCGCATACCAATAATGACTGTTGCAAGTCAGAGGGGGACGGCGAAGGCCATGTTGAGGGAGAGTTGTGTTGTAGGGGTAAAGGTGTAGGGCAGGAGACCAAGTATGTTTAAGGTAATGAGGAAAAGTATAAGGGAGGCGAGAAGGGCTGCTCATTTATGGCCCCCTAAACTTAAAGGTTGAAAAATTTGTTGGGTAAAGCGGTTAATAAACCATCCTTGGAGCGTAATGAGGCGGTTGTTTAGTCAACGTGGGGTAGGTTTGGGGTAGAGGATTCAGGGTAAACTGAGGGCAAGGGCAATGAGGGGAATTCCCAGGTATGTGGGGCTCATAAATTGGTCAAAAAAGCTTAGTATCATGGTCAACTTCAGGGCTCTGTTTTGGGTTTCTCTGTGCTTTGGAGTGTTGGGTCGTTTGGGAAGGTGTGTGCTAGAACTTTTGGGGGAATGACTGTTAGGAAAACTAATCAGGAGAAGACTAGAATAGCGAATCAAGGTGCGGGGTTAAGTTGTGGCATTTCGCTAGGGGTGGGCGGGGGTCACCAGTCTTTAGCTTAAAAGGCTAACGCTATTCCCTATTTAGCTTCTTAGCGAAGTGTCTTCAAGTATTAAGGAGGATCAGTTTTCAAAGTGTTCTAGTGGTACTGCTTCTACCACAATAGGCATAAAGCTGTGGTTTGCGCCGCAAATTTCAGAGCATTGGCCATAAAAGATGCCGGGGTGGGAGGCAATAAATGCTGTTTGGTTTAGGCGTCCTGGGACGGCGTCTATTTTTACCCCCAGACTTGGGACGGCTCAGGAGTGAAGTACGTCTTCGGCAGAAATTAGGACCCGGATGGGGGATTCAACTGGTACTACTATTCGATGGTCTGCTTCTAGAAGGCGGAATTGGCCTGGGGCTAAGTCTTGTGTGGGAATTATGTATGAGTCAAAGCCGAGGTCTTCATAGTCAGTATACTCGTAACTTCAGTATCACTGATGACCTATTGCTTTAATTGTAAGATGGGGGTCGTTAATTTCATCTATAAGATAAAGAATGCGTAGGGAGGGGAGGGCGATGAGAATCAGAATGATAGCTGGAAGCAGGGTTCAGATGATCTCGATTTCTTGGGAGTCTAGGATAAATTTATTAGTTAGCTTGGTTGTTACTATAGCCACAATAATGTAAAGCACGAATGTGCTAATTAGAAAGACAATTATTAAGGCATGGTCGTGGAAGTGAAGAAGTTCTTCTATTACAGGTGAAGCTGCATCTTGAAAACCTAGTTGGGAGGGATGTGCCATTGTTGTAAGACACGCGGGGCTTAAACCCGCAATTTTGCCTTGACAAGGCAATGTAATGGTCGATTTTACTAGTGTCTTATGAAGAAAGTGACAGAGTGGTTATGTGGCTGGCTTGAAACCAGTTTATGGGGGTTCAATTCCTCCCTTTCTCGTTACTGGGGGCTTGAGGGGGTGGAAGCAGATTTTTCGTAGCTTGGTCAAGTTTGAACTTGGACGAAGGCAGGTTCTTCGAAGGTGTGGTAAGGAGGAGGGCAACCATGAAGTCATTCTACGTTTGTTGCTGTGAGTTCCACTGATGAAACTTCTCGTTTAGCGGCGAATGCTTCTCAAATAATAAATAAAAATATAATTACTGCGATTAGGGAAACTATTGAGCCAATGGAAGAAACTGTGTTTCAAAGGGTGTAGGCGTCGGGATAGTCGGAGTATCGGCGAGGTATTCCTGCCAGCCCCAGGAAATGTTGTGGGAAGAAAGTTATATTAACACCAGCAAACATTACCCCGAAGTGGATTTTGGTTCAGGTGCTGTGGAGCGTGTACCCTGAGAATAAGGGGAATCAGTGGACGAATCCGGCAACGATGGCAAACACGGCCCCCATCGAGAGAACATAGTGGAAGTGGGCAACGACGTAATATGTGTCGTGAAGCATAATATCTAGAGAAGAGTTGGCCAGAACAATTCCGGTTAGCCCCCCAACAGTAAAGAGGAAAATGAAGCCGAGTGCTCATAAGAGTGGGGTTTCTCATTTAATTGAGCCGCCGTGCAGAGTGGCCAGTCAGCTGAAAACTTTTACCCCGGTTGGGATAGCAATAATTATTGTGGCGGAAGTAAAGTAAGCTCGTGTGTCTACGTCCATTCCTACAGTAAACATGTGGTGAGCTCAGACAATAAACCCTAGGAGGCCAATGGCCATTATGGCTCAAACCATTCCCATGTATCCGAAGGGTTCTTTTTTACCCGCGTAGTACGCAACAATGTGGGAGATTATACCAAAGCCAGGGAGGATAAGGATATAGACTTCAGGGTGACCAAAGAATCAGAACAAATGTTGGTAAAGGATAGGGTCCCCTCCTCCAGCAGGGTCAAAGAAGGTTGTATTAAGGTTTCGGTCTGTGAGAAGTATTGTGATGCCGGCAGCAAGCACGGGTAGGGATAATAAAAGCAATACTGCGGTAATTAGGACGGATCACACAAACAGAGGTGTTTGGTACTGAGAGATGGCAGGGGGTTTTATGTTAATAATTGTTGTAATAAAATTAATTGCGCCAAGAATAGACGATACCCCCGCTAAATGGAGGGAGAAGATGGTTAAATCGACAGAAGGTCCCGCGTGGGCGAGATTGCCTGAGAGTGGCGGATAAACAGTTCATCCTGTGCCAGCTCCTGCTTCGACTCCAGAAGAGGCAAGAAGGAGAAGGAATGAAGGGGGAAGGAGTCAGAAGCTTATATTGTTTATTCGAGGGAAAGCTATGTCGGGTGCACCGATCATAAGAGGCACTAGTCAGTTTCCAAAGCCTCCAATCATAATTGGCATTACTATAAAGAAAATTATTACAAAAGCATGTGCTGTAACAATTACATTATAAATTTGGTCATCTCCGAGGAGAGCGCCGGGCTGACTTAGTTCTGCCCGAATTAGGAGGCTAAGTGCAGTTCCTACTATTCCGGCCCAAGCACCAAATACTAGATAGAGGGTGCCGATATCTTTGTGATTAGTTGAGAAGAATCAACGAGTGATTGCCACAGGTAAGATGGCTGAGTGTTAAGCGGTGGATTGTAGCCCCACGAACAGAGGTTCAAATCCTCTTCTTATCAAGCCTCGAGGTGTTATACATATCAGATTGCAAATCCGAAGAAGCAGGTTAGAGCCCTGCCGGGGCTTTCCCCCGCCCTTTTGGAGGCGGGCGGGGGAAAGGTTAGACAGATGCTTGTTGGTTTAAGCGCTTAGCTGTTAACTAAGAGTTTGTAGGATCGAGGCCTTCCTGTCTAGCAAGGCTTTAGCTTAATTAAAGTGTCTGTTTTGCATACAGAAGATGTGGGTTAGTATCCTGCAAGTTTTAGCAGGGGCTGGGAGATTTTCACTCCCGCTTAGGGCTTTGAAGGCCCTTGGTCTGGGTGCTATCCTAAGCCCCTTAGGAGGTTAACAAGGCGGAGATGGCAGGGGTGAGAGGTAGAAGGCAAATTGTTATTGCAGTTGAAGTGGCGAGGGGGTAGGTTAGTTGAGTGGAAGGTAAGCGTCAGGGGGTTGAACCTGTTAGGTTGTTAGGGGAAATAGTAAGGGTTATTGCGTACGAGAGGCGTAGGTAAAAATACAGGCTAAGTAGGGCTGAAAGGGCAGCTAGGGTTGCGGTGGGGGCAAGCCCTTGTTTGGTTAGTTCTTGAAGAATTAGTCATTTTGGCATGAAGCCTGTAAGAGGGGGGAGGCCTCCTAGGGAGAGTAGAATGAGGGGTATGAGAGCTGTCAGGGCGGGGGCTTTTGCTCAGGATGTGGCAAGGGTGTTGATATTTGTAGAATCGTTGAGTTTAAATGCAAGAAATGTTGAGAATGTTATAATGAAATAGGTTAGGAGGGTGAGGAGGGTGATGGAGGGGGAGAATTGTAGGACAAGAATTATTCAGCCTAAATGGGCGATTGATGAATATGCAAGAATCTTGCGGAGTTGTGTTTGGTTTAATCCGCCTCAGCCCCCAATAAGCGTGGATGTAAGACCTAAGATGATAAGGAGTGTTGAGCTTGAGGGATGAAGTTGAAGAATTAGGGCGAAAGGGGCAAGCTTTTGTCAGGTTGAAAGGATCAAGCCTGTGGTGAGGTCTAGGCCTTGCAGGACTTCGGGGAGTCAAGCATGAAGGGGGGCTAGACCAATTTTGAGAGCAAGTGCAAGAGTAATTATGGTACTTGGGAGGGGGTGCGTAATTTGTTGAATTTCTCACTGGCCTGTTAGTCAGGCGTTAGTTACACTTGCAAATAGAAGGGTAGCTGCAGCAGTGGCTTGAGTCAAAAAATATTTGGTTGTAGCTTCGACTGCGCGTGGGTGGTGATGTTGGGCTATTAGGGGAATAATGGCTAGTGTATTTATTTCAAGGCCTATTCAGGCGAGAAGTCAGTGGGAGCTAGCAAATGTAATTGTTGTGCCAAGGCCCATGCCAAAGAGAAGAGTGGCTAAGATGTAAGGATTCATTAGTGAAGGAAGGAGTTTAACCAACATGTTTGGGGTATGGGCCCAAAAGCTTATTTAGCTGACTTTACTAGGAAGTGGTGTAGAGGAAGCACTAAGAGTTTTGATCTCTTCAGGTAGGGTTCAAGTCCCTTCTTTCTAAGGAGTTGGAGGGACTTTAACCCTCATGATTCACTCTATCAAAGTGGTCCTTTATTTTAGGTACAGCTCCGGGCTATAGTTGCGGGGGCAGGCCTGTAAGTGCAATTGGAAGGGAGAGGTGTCAAATTACCAGGGCAAGGGTTAGCGGTAGGAAATTTTTTCAAATTAGGTGCATGAGTTGGTCATAACGAAACCGTGGGTAGGAAGCACGAACTCATAGGAAGAGGACAGATAGGAGAGCTGCTTTGATTATAAGGTTTGTTGTTGTAATTTCAGGGGTGGTGTGAAAGACAGAGGCGCCTAGGAATAGAGTTGCAGAGAGGGTATTTATTAGGAGAATGTTGGCGTATTCAGCGAGGAAAAAAAGGGCGAAAGGTCCTCCTGCGTACTCTACGTTAAAGCCGGAGACGAGTTCAGACTCACCTTCTGTGAGGTCAAAAGGGGCCCGGTTTGTTTCTGCAAGTGTGGAAATGTACCATATAGCGGCTAAGGGCCAGGCGGGGAGGATTAATCAGACACTTTCTTGGGCGATGCTAAATGTTTGTAGGGTGAAGCCTCCAGTAAAAATAATAGCATTAAGAAGGATTAGCCCTAGACTAACTTCATAGGAAATAGTCTGTGCTACGGCTCGAAGGGCCCCGATTAAGGCGTATTTTGAATTGGAGGCCCATCCTGAGCCTAGAATAGAGTAAACTGCTAGACTGGAGAGGGCAAGGATAAAGAGGATGCCAAGGTTGAGATCTGCTATTGGGAAGGGGAGGGGTATTGGAGTTCAAAGGGTGAGGGCTAGGGTGAGGGCTAGTATAGGGGTAAAGAGAAAGAGGATGGGCGAGGAGGTGGAGGGTCGAACGGGTTCTTTTATAAAGAGTTTAAGTCCGTCTGCAATTGGTTGGAGGAGGCCGTAGGGGCCTACAATGTTTGGGCCCTTTCGTAATTGTATGTAGCCGAGGACTTTTCGTTCGACAAGCGTGAGGAGTGCAACGGCTAGAAGAACAAACACGATAAGAATTAAGGGGTTGAGGATGGATGAAACTAGTGTTGAGAGCATAGTTAAAGGGAGGACTTGAACCTCCGTGGAAAGGGCTTAGGTCTTTTGCAATGTCCGGGCTCTGCCACTTTAACAAGCCATTTTCTATGGCTAGGGGGTACGCCCTTTTATCTATTTTAGTTGATTTCAATAGATGAGGGGGAGGCATATTGAGAACAGGGGCCCCTTCTTTTCGGTCCTTTCGTACTAGAAAAGATCGTGACATAGATAGAAACTGACCTGGATTACTCCGGTCTGAACTCAGATCACGTAGGACTTTAATCGTTGAACAAACGAACCCTTAATAGCGGCTGCACCATTAGGATGTCCTGATCCAACATCGAGGTCGTAAACCCTCTTGTCGATATGGGCTCTAGAAGAGGATTGCGCTGTTATCCCTAGGGTAACTCGGTCCGTTGATCGGCTATGCGCCGGATCTTGTCGGTCAGAAGTTCTGTTACTTGGAGTTGTGACTCTGGGTTGTGGGGGTAGTGTGCTCCCGGTCCACATGGGGGTTTGTTGTTTCCCCGCGGTCGCCCCAACCAAAGACATTAGAACAGGGGCCAATGAGTTTTGTCCTTTATTTGAGGGGTGTTTAACATGGTCTGTTCTGGTGTCTAAAGCTCCATAGGGTCTTCTCGTCTTATGTTAATATCCCCGCTTCTGCACGGGGAGATCAATTTCATTGACTGGAAAAAGGAGACAGTTAAGCCCTCGTTATGCCATTCATACAGGTCTTCATTTAAAAGACAAGTGATTGCGCTACCTTTGCACGGTCAAAATACCGCGGCCGTTAAACTTATAGTCACAGGGCAGGCGGGACCTCTTATATTTAGGGGTTCAAGAGGCGATGTTTTTGGTAAACAGGCGAGGCTTGTGTTTGCCGAGTTCCTTCTTTTTCTTTTAGTCTTTCCTGGTTTGCACACCAGTGTGGGGTTAACGGTGAGGAACTAGGGGGTTTTCCAGTTGTTTGTTTTTTGCCTAGGGCCCTCTTTGTTTTGGGGCCGTTAATGGTCGGTGAAGGGTTCGTTCCGAGTTACACTTGTGCGGGGAGAGGTGGGTCCTCTTATTACTCATGTTAGCATAAACGCTTCCATAGTTTTATGGAACGGCCTGGTAGGTTTAAGGGGGGTGAAATTGTATTGTCCTTATTAGAAGGCTAATTAGGTGATGTTCGAGCTTTAACGCTTTCTGGGTAGGTGGCTGCTTTTAGGCCCACTAGAACATTTAACCTTTTTGTTCGTTGTGATTTTTACCCTCCTTGGAAAGTTGTATCTTGTTTCAAAGGGGCTGTACCCCCTTTGACTAACTCCTTTAACTTCTTTGCTCGGTGTGAGGCCTTAGGCCAATGGGAATGGAGAATTTAAAGGGCTGAACTTTTATTCAGTTTTCAGGCAACCAGCTATAACTAGGCTCGGTAGGTCTGTCACCTCTACTCGAAGTTCTTCCCACTCTTTTGCCACAGAGACGGGGGGGGTCCTATAAATTAGACTGCCTTGGAGTAGCTCGCTTAGTTTCGGGGTATCAAACTATAATGCTTTTTGCTTGAGGTTTTCTGGCTAAATCATGATGCAAAAGGTACGAGGAGTAATCTCTGCTTTTTAGTGCTTTACTGGGTTGTTTCATTTCTCTTTCAGCGTTCCCTTGCGGTACTTTCTCTGTTGCTCCTAGGTCCTTTTTCGTCGCCCGTACTTAGGTGGAAAAATGGTTTGTTGTTGAAAGAGTGGTATATTTGGGGGTATAGATAGGGTTAATTTGGGGTTGATGGAGGGGCTAGCTGTTGGGCGTCAGGGTGGCCCGATTTGCACGGGCGACTTCTCAGTGTAAGGGAGACGCTTTTCTGGCTTAGCTACACTCTGATTTTTCCAAGTACACCTTCCGGTACACTTACCATGTTACGACTTGCCTCCCCTTTACCGGTAAAATGTATTATTTATAGGATGATGTTGGCTTGGGGAGAGTGACGGGCGGTGTGTGCGCGCTTCAGGGCCAATTTCAGCGGAACGCTCTATTTTCTGCTTACTGCTAAATCCTCCTTCTAATGTCTATTTCATTACATTGTTCGTATTCCCTGTGGCAGGGAATGTAGCCCATTTCTTCCCCCCTCATATGCTACACCTCGACCTGGCGTTTTAAGTTGTACTAGTTTTGCTTACTGTGGTTCCTTCATAGGGTAAGCTGACGACGGCGGTATATAGACGGGAAGAACAAGAGGGGGTGAGGTTTAACGGGGGTTATCGGTTCTAGAACAGGCTCCTCTAGGTGGATCTAAAGCACCGCCAAGTCCTTTGGGTTTTAAGCTAGTGCTCGTAGTACCCGGGCGGATAGTGGGTGTAGGGGGCTATCAAGGTTTAGGGCTGGGCATAGTGGGGTATCTAATCCCAGTTTGTTTCGCAGCTTTCGTGGGGTCGGGGGTATAAAGCCACTTTCGTAGTGGGGCTTCTTGCTCTCGGGTACGTATAACAGTTCTGAGGGCGTTCGGCTTTAGTTTAAAAATTTCCTAACCACCCTTTACGCCGATGTCTATCAACTTGAGCCTCTCGTATAACCGCGGTGGCTGGCACGAGTTTTACCGGCCCTCTTGGCTTTAACTAAGTCAAGTTTTCACTTATGGCTTAATGTCTATCACTGCTGAATTCCCTTGAGGGTGTGGCTAAGCAAGGTGTCATGGGCTGCGGAAAGTGTGCCTGATACCAGCTCCTTGTTTTCGGGCAGAAAACTGTGGGCATTCTCACAGGGGGGCGGAGACTTGCATGTGTAAGTTTAGCCAAAGTTGACAGTAAAGTCAGGACCAAGCCTTTGTGCTCACGGGACCTTTCTAGGGACCGTCTTAACATCTTCAGTGTTATGCTTTAGTTAAGCTACGCTAGC